CGAGCTGCAAGGTACATTGGTCAAAGTTTCATGATTACCTTATCTCACGCGAATCGTTTACCTGTAACTATTCAATATCCTTATGAAAAATCGATCACATCAGAGCGTTTCCGCGGTCGAATCCACTTTGAATTTGATAAATGCATTGCTTGTGAAGTATGTGTTCGTGTATGCCCCATAGATCTACCCGTTGTTGATTGGAGATTGGAAACGGATATTAGAAAGAAACGATTGCTTAATTATAGTATTGATTTCGGAATCTGTATATTTTGTGGTAACTGCGTCGAGTATTGTCCAACAAACTGTTTATCAATGACTGAAGAATATGAACTTTCTACTTACAATCGTCACGAATTGAATTATAATCAAATTGCTTTGGGTCGGTTACCAATGTCAGTAATTGGAGATTACACAATTCGAACAATTATGAATTCGACTCAAATAAAAATAGCCACGGATAACCCCCTTGATTCAAGAACGATTACCAATTACTAAGATTCCGTTTTGATCTAAAGAAGCGAAGTTTCTTTCATTTTGGTTGGTTAGTAACTACAAAACATAACTATTGATTGGTGAGAATCACGGCTTGATTTGAATTTAGAATAGATTCATATATCCGTGATGATTTCGAAATATCAAATTTCAACTACTCTTTCGGATACAAAAGCGGGATTGGTCCAATAACTGTATCTACATCAATCCACACCACATTAAGATTCAATTCAATTAGGCATATACAAGAAAAAAAAAAAAAAGAAAGATAGGGTAACCTCTTTTTTCCTGGCCCGGTCAGTAAGGTCATGAAAATGAAATATTTCAACTTATTTATCTCTTATTTTACACATAATGGATTTACCTGGATCAATACATGATATTCTTTTAGTATTTCTAGGATCAGGTCTTATATTAGGAGGCCTAGGGGTGGTATTACTTACCAATCCAATTTATTCTGCCTTTTCATTAGGATTGGTTCTTGTTTGTATATCCTTATTCCATATTCCATCTAACTCCTATTTTGTAGCTGCTGCACAGCTCCTTATTTACGTGGGAGCCGTAAATGTCTTAATCGTATTTGCTGTGATGTTCATGAATGGTTCAGAATATTACAAGGATTTATATCTTTGGACAGTTGGAGATGGAGTTACTTCACTGGTTTGTACAAGTATTCTTTTTTCACTAATTACTACTATCTCAGATACGTCATGGTACGGGATTATTTGGACTACAAGATCAAACCAGATTATAGAGCAGGACCTGACAAGTAACGTTCAACAAATTGGAATTCATTTATCAACAGATTTTTATCTTCCATTTGAACTCATTTCTATAATTCTTTTAGTTGCTTTGATAGGTGCAATTGCTATGGCTCGTCAGTAATAAATACTTAGAATTAGAAATCCAAAATCAAATAAAATAAATAAGGCCGTGTTTTGTTCTGTGTTATTATTATGACATCAATTTCCCTTCAGTTCCATTTTGATATTCTATTGTTCATATATTAAATTGAATGGGTTTGAGTTCGATCCATTACTAATACCTTCCTTTTTTCCGTACTTGTTATATTCTAGTCAATCAAATCGGTTAAATTGTATTGTTGTTCATATTGAAATCAATCTCAATTGATGAGGAGTTGGTCAATGATGACCGAGCATGTACTTATTTTGAGTGCCTATTTATTTTCTATCGGTATTTATGGATTGATCACAAGCCGAAACATGGTTAGAGCACTTATGTGTCTTGAGCTTATACTGAATGCGGTTAATCTAAATCTCGTAACATTTTCTGATTTATTTGATAGTCGACAATTAAAAGGAGACATTTTCTCGATCTTTGTTATAGCTATTGCAGCCGCTGAAGCAGCTATTGGGCCAGCTATTGTTTCGTCGATCTATCGTAACAGAAAATCAACTCGTATCAATCAATCGAATTTGTTGAATAAATAGTCGTAATGATATAAATAAAGACAGATATATAGAATATTTACCAATTAGAATTAGCGTGTCGTGTATAACTCGTATGACCATGTTTGCTGAAACGTAATAAATCAAAGTATCTTGGACCTCTCTCATTCTCATGACCAGATCCAGAAGTAGATTGATTATTCAATTAAAAAAAAATTCTGGTAAACCACTGATTCGTCTGGTGTCTACAATATATGATTCAGTTACTACTGATTTTACCAGATCGAAAATTGATAACGTTCAAAAAATTGATAGATCCAATGTCACATTCAGTAAAGATTTATGATACATGTATAGGGTGTACTCAATGTGTACGAGCCTGCCCCACAGATGTATTGGAAATGATACCTTGGGACGGATGTAAAGCTAAGCAAATTGCTCCTGCTCCAAGAACAGAGGACTGTGTAGGTTGTAAGAGATGTGAATCTGCTTGTCCAACGGATTTCTTGAGTGTCCGGGTTTATTTATGGCATGAGACAACTCGTAGCATGGGTCTAGCTTATTGATACGTTTCACAAAATTCTACTTAAATCCATTTG